TGAGATACACACGAAATACGTGTAGGATCATCATTAGCACCATCATACTTGCTGACCATCGATGAACTGATCGGATTAACCAACCAAAGTTGGCTTCAGTCATTATGTATTGAACAGAGGCAAAAGCCTCTGTAACGGTCGGACGATAGTAAAAAGTCATAGCAAAACCGGTAGCTACTTGTACTAAAAAACAAGTAAGTGTGATCCCTCCTAGACAATAAAATATGTTGACATGAGGAGGAACATATTTACTAGTTATATCATCTGCAATCGCCTGAATCTCGAGACGCTCCTCGAACCAATCATATACTTTATTGAGATAGGTAAACCAAAGAGACTCCCCCTCTGAGAACCGTATATGAGAATTTCATCTCGTACGGCTCAAGCAAAAACACCCAAATAGTGGTTGCAACGGATATGTAATAGAAAGTTTGAAACTTCTTAGCCACTTGATTCAATCGTCCCTGAAGATACGAAGCGAAGGAACCAAAATCCGGAATCTCTTCTTTGTGATGATAATGCCAAAATATCAAGTTGGCTCATTCGTCTTTATGTTGATCGTTACAGGCCTCTTGAATCTTCTCTTCCCCTATTTATTTTATTTTGGATTTGTTGTTTTTGTTTGTGCGTAATACAGATTTACTATATGTTTTGTTTACTATTGATAGGAATTCTCTTGTGGAGACCCTATGAATCGATTGAAACCTCAGATTCATACTAGAACCACGATGATTCAATAAAGCGCCCAAGCTAAGCCCAAAGGTTCTCTGAGTAAGAACCATTTGATCATCACTTATTCAATGAATGGATGGAATGACTAAAAATCCATAGAAACATTGGTCCTTCGGTCAAAATAAGCATAATTCTGAAGGAAGAAAAATCGTTCGATTTATGACTCGTTGTTTGAAAATTTGTTGGAGTCCGGTCGCGAGGTCTGAATAGTAGGTATGAATCATAGTTCAAATATTTCTTGATCTATTCCATATATTCCGTGCTCCAGATACTAGAATGAATATCCGACGAGGTAGAACCATCTCTATCGAGATGACAGACCTATTCTCTGTACTATCAATAGGATCAATTATAACAAGTCACACACTCATATTCCGGAAATACCGAAACAACGGAATTCCACGGTCGAACTACCAGAATGGCCTAGAAATCCGAGTCCTAAGTGATTCATTTTGGATTGAAAAGCTAGGACTTCATGGTTCTTATGGGACCTAACTCATTGAAATTCCATCCAGTAAAACGGAAGAATTATAAATCTCCAAAATAATAGATAGGAATATCGCAAATAGAGCCATTGCGACACCCATGAAGGGGGTAGTTCCCCATCCAGGAGCCACTTTACCATATTCCGAATTCAATGGTTTCAATAAATCCCCTGTAATAGTTCGTCTTGGCCCAGATCTAGAACTACCCTCAACGGTTTGTGTAGCCATAAATCCTATTGCATTGGTTGAGATCTGTTGACTTTGTATACTATTTCGTTGTAAATAAACGATCTTATCGTAGCGTAGATCGATCGTGGTCTTGAAATTATCTAATAATGGAAACAGCAACCCTAGTCGCCATCTCCATATCTGGTTCACTTGTAAGCTTTACTGGGTACGCCTTATATACCGCTTTTGGGCAACCCTCTCAACAACTAAGAGATCCATTCGAGGAACACGGGGACTAGTTGAAATAATGAACCTCCCATATTGGGGGGCTCATTACTTCAATTGAGATAATTAAAAATCATTTCATCTTTTTAGTCGGAACCTTAGGCGGATCTCGAAAAAAGATAGCGAAAAAAATGATCCCTAAAGTCGAGACTAACAGGAATGTATAAACCAATGCTTCCATAGATTCGATCGTGGTTTACAATTATAGCTTCCACACCTATTCATTTGGGATCATTTCCCAGATAAAGAAAGGGCAAGAGTCAAAGAAAAGGCGATGATGAAAATCAAGATTTCTCCAATCCCTTATGTCAAATCAAAAAAAAATCAAATAGAGGCGAAAGATACCAGAGCAATGTTGTATCAGACTACTTGTCTCTTTGTAGTTGGATCTCCAAGTTTTTGGAATGTCCCAAATTCCACTTGAGCATCCAAATCTGGGTCAATACCAGCAAAAACATCTCTGAACAAGGTTCTAGCGCCATGCCAAATGTGTCCGAAAAAGAAGAGCAAAGCAAACGTAGCATGTCCAAAAGTGAACCAACCTCTTGGACTGCTACGAAAAACACCATCGGATTTCAAAGTAGCACGATCTAATTCAAAAATTTCACCCAATTGGGCACGTCTAGCATATTTTTTCACAGTAGCGGGATCACTATAACTGACTCCATTGAGTTCGCCACCATAGAACTCAACAGTTACACCTACCTGTTCGACGCTATACTTTGATTCTGCCCTTCTAAAAGGAACATCGGCTCTCACAATTCCGTCTCCGTCTACCAAAACTACTGGAAATGTTTCAAAAAAAGTAGGCATACGACGTACAAAAAGCTCATGCCCTTCTTTATCTCTAAAGATGGGGTGTCCTAACCATCCAACAGCTATTCCATCCCCGTTATCCATTGAGCCTGCTCTGAATAATCCCCCTTTCGCCGGATTATTACCGATGTAATCATAAAAAGCTAATTTTTCGGGAATTTTAGACCAAGCTTCCGACAAACTCAGATTTTCGGCTAGCCCGGCACCAACCCTTCGATATATTTCTTGCTGGAAGTATCCCTGATCCCACTGATAACGAGTGGGACCAAATAATTCGATCGGGGTAGTTGCTGAACCATACCACATAGTTCCAGCAACAACGAAAGCTGCAAAAAAGACAGCAGCGATACTACTGGAAAGGACCGTTTCAATATTGCCCATACGTAATCCTTTGTATAGACGTTGGGGCGGGCGGACACTAAGATGGAATAGACCCGCTAATATGCCCAATGTCCCCGCTGCAATATGATGAGAGGCTATTCCTCCCGGAACAAAAGGATCAAAACCTTCCGCGCCCCACGCTGGATTTACAGATTGTACTTTTCCGGTTAGGCCATAAGGATCGGACACCCATATTCCAGGACCATACAAGCCTGTTACATGAAATGCGCCAAACCCAAAGCAAGCCACCCCTGAGAGAAATAAATGAATTCCAAAGATCTTGGGCAAATCCAAAGAGGGTTTTCCCGTACGTTCATCACAGAATATTTCTAGGTCCCAATACACCCAATGCCAGATAGCTGCTAAGAAGCACAAGCCAGAAAACACAATATGTGCCCCGGCCACACCTTCGTAACTCCAAATACCCGGATTCGTTATAGTTCCTCCTGTGATACTCCAACCACCCCATGAATTGTTTATTCCTAAACGAGTCATGAAAGGGATAACGAACATACCTTGTCTCCACATTGGATCAAGAACGGGGTCAGAGGGATCAAAAACTGCTAATTCGTATAAAGCCATCGAACCGGCCCAACCAGAAACTAGAGCTGTATGCATTATATGGACAGAAAGCAACCGACCGGGATCATTCAATACGACGGTATGAACACGATACCAAGGTAAACCCATGGAAATACCCCTTTATCAAAGAAAAAATAGACACTATGTAACTTTATCGCATTGGAAAAGACTATGCTATGGACCTCACCTTTTCAGTGGATTATCCCGAAGCAAGGGTTAATATTTATTTCGTTCCGTTGGTAATAATTGAACAATTCTGTTCGTAGGAACAAAGAGAAGCAGATCTATTCTATACCCAATAAGTACCAATACGCAATGGGGGCTGGTCCCATTTTTTGTGAGCGAATGCATAGATACTTGTTCATCATTCAAACGATCCATTCGTAAGAATTTTTCTTTATTCATTCTGTCTTCCTCCATGAACCTTCGAATCTATGGATAAAATACGATAAACGGCAATATTATGAAGACAATAAACCCGTTGTTACGTTTCCACATCAAAGTGAAGTATAGTACTTAACCTCTTTTTCTTTAATTTAATGCCCATTGGTGTTCCAAAAGTACCTTTTCGGAGTCCTGGAGAGGAAGATGCAGTTTGGGTTGACGTATAGTGCGACTTGTCAGACATATTGGGTCATATGGGATTTCCCCGTTCTCTCCCCCGATGGAGATATCCTCTCTTTCGCCCAAGAAAGATTGATTGAACCATCAATAATTCGGAGCGTGAAGTGCAATTAGATCAATTTATTGGGGGATCCATATTATCAATTAGAAGAATTTATGGTTGGCTTGGACCAATAAAATGAAGTATACAGGCTCCGTTCAGAAAATACCAAATTGGTAATCTATGTATGATTACCACTCGTATCATAAATGATTCCTTTATACCATATGAGTGATCTCATACTGCCAATCAATGGAGTAATATGATGAATACATCATATATTGGGCGGAAGACATGAAACGAATTGAAAAAAAAAAAAGAAGTCGTAGCAAAAAGAAGTGGTACTGAGATTATTTGTCCTATATGTGCAAATAGAATTCGGGCAGATCTTTACCCGGAGTAGAGCATAAACCTAAAAGAATTGAAGAGGCCCATTCAGGAACAAGAAAATTACATCGTGATTTGGATCTCGATGAAACAATACATCAATGAGAGGTTAGTTCGATAAGTTCAGTGAATTCTAGGGAAGCAAGTCAAGTCAAAACTCATGTTTCTTGAAAAATGGAAGAAAAAGCCCCTTCGTTAGGAAAAACCCTGCTACGAAAAGAGAAAAGGGCTGGAATCGACACATTGATTCTTTTTTTGTTTCGCAATTTTTATTTTTTGAACCGTATGCATCCAAAGGTGCGTGTACGGTTCCTAAAGGATACAATTTTGTCCTAATCAACCGACTTTATCGAGAAAGATTACTTTTTTTAGGCCAAGAGGTTGATAGCGAGATCTCGAATCAACTTGTTGGTCTCATGGTATATCTCAGCATAGAGGATGATACCAGGGATCTTTATTTGTTTATAAACTCTCCCGGCGGATGGGTAATACCAGGAATATCTATTTATGATACTATGCAATTTGTGCCACCAGATGTGCATACAATATGCATGGGATTAGCCGCTTCAATGGGATCTTTCATCCTGGTCGGAGGAGAAATTACCAAACGTCTAGCATTCCCTCACGCTTGGCGCCAATGAGTTTTTTATTTGAGAGAAAAAGAAGACTATGCCTTCGCCATATGGAATATAAATAATAAGTAATAATAGCATGGCACTTCGAGTTCGATATGAGCAAACCATTCTCGTTTTTTCATAACATGAGATTATGTATCGAGATAGTAGTATGAAACAAAGGTTATTTCCGATTTGATCTTATGTATCGGGGTTCCATTTCAGCGTCACAAACCTTTTTGCTTCCACACCAGAAGTCTCTTTCCGATATTTATGTTATGAAAGAGTATGAAAAAAAAAAAAGATTCTTTTTTCCTTATTTGATCGGATCAAAAAGAAACTTTGGGATTGCTGAATCTCAGACGAGATAAATATATAAAGCAACGGAACCATCATAGTATTTTTGGACTCCTACGAAAGGAAGGATGGTAAATGGATCATTCAACGATCTGGGTCTGATGGATTCTATTTGTCTCTTTCTTTGATGTTGATGGAAGGGAAAAAGAAATTCCATTGCAGAGCCGTATGCAATGCACAAAAGATGCCTGTACGGTTGTTCAATTCTATCTTTTTCTTCTTGTTTGTTATTCTTTATCCCTTCCTTTCGCCCGATCATGCGAGATAGAGGAATCGTTTATTATGTTATATCATCAGGGTTATGATCCACCAACCTGCTAGTTCTTTTTATGAGGCACCCACAGGAGAATTTATCCTGGAAGCGGAAGAACTACTGAAACTCCGCGAAACCCTCACAAGGGTTTATGTACAAAGAACGGGCAATCCTTTATGGGTTGTATCCGAAGACATGGAAAGAGATGTTTTTATGTCAGCAGCAGAAGCCCAAGCTCATGGCATTGTTGATCTTGTAGCGGTCGAAAATACCGGGGATTTCGCATAAATCCGTGATTCCATTTCGAATCATAATTCGAATGAACCGTGATTTGATCTTTTATCTTCTTACCCGGGTAAAATAAAACAGTAAATGGAAGTAATTCATAATCATCCGGTTAGGATCGATCTAAACCAGCCCATTCTGTATACGATTCAGCATGCCAACTATTAAACAACTTATTAGAAACACAAGACAGCCAATCAGAAATGTCACGAAATCCCCAGCTCTTCGAGGATGTCCTCAGCGTCGAGGAACATGTACTAGGGTGTATGTGCGACTCGTTCAGATCATGAGCTAGAACAAATGAGACGATTTTTCCAGTCTCAATGACCAGTACCAATGAATGGGATAGAATGGAAGAACTCCATTCACTATCTAAAAATAAAGATCTATCATATACCTCTATTGTGTATGGAATTTATGGTTTCCATTGGTGCAAATCCAATCACCTCGATTTGAGATGAAAAGCAATTCTCCATTGGTAGCAAATGGTTATCCATTAAGCGGGGGAAATGGTATTTAAGAAGCATAAATATTATGCTCCTACTCTTGCAAGAACGGACTAACAGGGTCAGCTACCTAGCCAACCTTCATAATTAAATGCCGTCACTGTATGAATAGATCTCATTGTGAAAAGACCTATTACTGGATAATTCATGGGTAGAGCCAAAGAGTGTGAACTGTACAAGTTACCAATAACATTGATTAAATGAGGGAAGGGGCTCCGGTGTATAGAGAGGGCCTCACCGTTTAAGAAGTAACCATAGAAACGATGGAAGCCACTATTTATTTATTTATCCATTTACATTTACTACCTATTTATTTTATACCTATTTTATACCAAATATCGGTAAAATTTCTTATTTTGAGGTGAAATGAATGCCTGGAAGAAATAAAAAATCGTGGTTGGGAAGGTCATAGTAGCAAAAGCCATTGGAATTTTTATTTTATACATCGGAAGAATCCGTTTTGTTATTAATAAATCAGGAGAGGGGAAAAGAATGACTGAAAGAAAAGAAATCGATTAGTTATTCATCAAAGTTTAATTTGATTCAATGACCAGAGTTAGACGAGGATATATAGCTCGGAGACGTCGAACAAAAATTCGTTTATTTGCATCAACCTTTCGAGGGGCCCATTCAAGACTTACTCGAACTACTACTCAACAGAAAATGAGAGCTTTGGTGTCCACTCATCGGGATAGAGGCAGGCGAAAGAGAGATTTTCGTCGTTTGTGGATCACTCGGATAAATGCAGTAACTCGTGAGAATAGGGTATCCTATAGTTATAGTCGATTAATACATGATCTGTACAAGAGGCAGTTGCTTCTTAATCGTAAAATACCTGCACAAATAGCTATATCAAATAGGAATTGTCTTTACATGATTTCCAATGAGATCATCAAATAAGGAGATTGGAAGGAATTCACCGGAATGATTTAAACGGAGTTCCCCGGAGAATGACCTCCGGGAAGGTAGAGTAGAAATTAATATGATAAGATAAGTAGTAGGAATGAACGAACACGTTTCAAAAAAAAAAACAGATTCCCATTCTTTTTTTTATTCTATTACGACGCAACAATCAAATCTCTCGGCTTTTTCGAACAAAACATCAATCAATCTGATTTTGAATTCCAATTAGAGTTGTTTTGATTCAATTGAGGAGTAGGCCTATTTATTTCTGGTTCTAGGACCAGTAGTTCTAGGGATCGACTCGGTTTTCTCAAATTGTTTCTCATTATTAAGAAAAGGTAACGAAGATAAAATACGAGCTTGTTTTATAGCAATAGTAATTAATCGTTGTTGTTTCAAGGTCAATCTATTCACTCGTCTAGATAATATTTTTCCCTGTTCACTAATAAATTGACTAATTAAACTCATGTTTCTATAATCAATTCGATCCCCCGATCCAATTGGGGGCAAACGCCTACGAAAAGATCGCTTGGATTTACGAAAGAGTCGCTTGGATTTATCCATGGTTTATTCCTTATCTCTAAAATCCCATTTCTTCATTCATTTCGGATCCGACCGAAATAGGACTTGATTTGTTTATATATATATAATTTCTTCCTGTTCCTTGGAAGGATGGTACACGTGTTCCGTTCGATCTATTTCTTTATCTCCCCATGAATCGTATGCTTGTAACAATAAGGACAGAATTTTCTCAATTCCAATCGACTAGGTGTATTGTGTCGATTCTTTTGAGTAATATATCTGGAAGTGCCTCGCGATTCTTTATTGAAATCATTTCGGACACAACTGGTACATTGCAAAATAACTATTCCTCTGACATCTTTACCCTTGGCCATGAACCTCCTTTGGATTCACTCAATTCTTCTATTTTCGATCCGAACCGAAGAAGAAGAAAGGAACGAAAAATAAATAGAAAATAGGTTGCTAACTCGAAATCCAATTATGAAAGATTTCGTTGCAATCAATAAAGTAATAAAATCATAAGTAATACAATTATTTCTAACTATTCATTATTCCTAATCCCAGCATTTCATTTACTATCTTATATGATCTCGAACAGCCTGCCCTAGACCCCCATTTCTATTTCTGTTCTACCTCTATTAATTCTATCCTGAACCCGAGTTTGACTGAGGTTCAATCCACTTTTATTCTTTCTCTTTCCTTCCTATCCTAAAGAACTGAAAAAAAAAAGGGGGGGGGGTTGGTCACAGAGAATTTATTGTATCTCTAATCTTCTTCATTCATCCATTCCCATATCAGTAACTAGAATGAAAAAAAGGGGAATACCAACGCATCTGGGAATAAACGATTGATCTCTATCAATAGACCTGCTAAAGACCCAAACCATAGAGTAGTTAGCACAGGTGCCACGGAGAGATATGTTTTTATATCTCGCATTGAAAATCCTCCTTCTTTATTGGAATACATATATGATCAGATGCATATGTAGTTAAAGATCACTTGTATTTGTACGCGGAATCCCTAACTAAAATGGATATGTACGATGATCCGGTAGATGAGATCCACTTGTACCTAAAACAGAAAAAGATGACCGCCTCTTCCTGAGCATTACCGATAAATATTAATTCTTTTATACGTTAGGTTTCATATGTATATAATTCTTTTATTATATGAGATATGAGACCAAAAAGAAGAAATGGCAAGAGAAATTGTATATAGATAGAGGAAATAACGATGTGGAAAACAAGACAGGGATTCTCTACAATGACACTGTACAACAATTAAAAGGGATGTAGCGCAGCTTGGTAGCGCGTTTGTTTTGGGTACAAAATGTCACGGGTTCAAATCCTGTCATCCCTACCTATTATTTTTCCTATGGCCAGTAACGAGGGGTCAATTGAGATCGATGAAAATTGGACATAATCTTTTATTTTATGATACTATATGCAATGCATGCAAAATGTATTGGGGGTACAAAAAGAATCCTTTTCTTGACAGTCGTATCTGCTGTCATAAGAAAGCGCTCTTAGTTCAGTTCGGTAGAACGTGGGTCTCCAAAACCCGATGTCGTAGGTTCAAATCCTACAGAGCGTGATTCTGTTCTTGTAATGTCGAATCACAATAAAACAACTTCACTAACTTGAACTGCAACCTGAATTTGACCCCCTGCAGATTAAGGAGGAGGTCAATCAAAAAAAAAATCAAAAAAAAAAAAGATGTTACTCAATCAAAGGTCCAACTGATCACCGCGTCTGTATTGTAAATATGCAGTTACGAATAATCCAGCCAAAGTAATAGGAATTAGACCTAAGACGATTCCAAATAGAAAAACTTCAATCATTTCAATTTATTTGAAAGAGGAGAAAAAGAGAGGTAATATCTATCCCTAAATATTAATCCCAATCTCTCATGAATCTCAATGACCGAGAATTGGCAATTGGCGCGGAAGTAACTATAGAATACCCGGAATCTCACAGAAATATTCATTTTTATGAATGAATTGTTCATTCAATTAATTTCAAATAAGTCGTATCTTGCTCAGACCAATCAATAGAGCTGGG